TTCTATATTTATTCTGATAGGAAATAGGATATTAAAAAAAAATTATTTTTCATCGAATGACTATTCATTTATTGTATTTTTATGTAAATCAAATAGGGGACAAAAAAACTCTATGGAAAAATGGCAGTTCAATTTGATGTTGTCTAACAAGGAGTTAGAGTTAGAACACAGGTGTGGATTAAGTAAATCAATGGATAGTCGTAGTCCTATTGATGAACATTTCAGTGAAAGTGAAGATTCGAATAGAAATGATAGGGATCATCATAGTTGGAGTTATAGTAACAGTTCTACTTACAGTAATGTTGATCATTTATTTGGAGTCAAGGACATTGGGAATTTCATCTCTGATGACACTTTTATAGTTAGAAATAGGAATGGGGACAGCTATTCCATATATTTTGATATTGAAAATAAACTTTTTGAGATTAACAATGATCATTCTTTTCTGAGTGAACTCGAAAGACCTTTTTCGAGTTATCCGAATTCTGATTATCTGACTAATGGATCTAATAGTGACGATCCTTACTATGATCGTTACATGTATGATACTCAATATAGTTGGAATAATCATATTAATAGTTGTATTGACAGTTATCTTGATTCTCAACTACGCATTGATGCTTACATTGTAAGTAGTAGTGAAAATTATAGTGACAGTTACATTTATGGTGAAAATAGAAATAGTAGTGAAAGCGAGAGTTCCAGTATAAGGAATGCCGGCGATTTAACTATAAGAGAAAGTTATAATAATCTCGATGTAACTCAAAAATACAGGCATTTGTGGGTTCAATGCGAAAAGTGTTATGGATTAAATTATAAGAAAATTTTGAAGTCAAAAATGAATATTTGTGAACAATGTGGATATTATTTGAAAATGAGTAGTTCAGATAGAATAGAACTTTTGATTGATCCAGGCACTTGGGATCCTATGGATGAAGACATGGTCTCTCTGGATCCCATTGAATTTCATTCAGAAGAGGAGCCTTATAAAGATCGTATTGATTCTTATCAAAGAAAGACAGGGTTAACTGAGGCGGTTCAAACAGGTATAGGCCAACTAAATGGTATTCCCGTAGCAATTGGGGTTATGGATTTTCAGTTTATGGGTGGTAGTATGGGATCTGTAGTTGGGGAGAAAATTACCCGTTTGATCGAGTATGCTACCAAAAAATTTATACCTATTATTATAGTGTGTGCTTCTGGGGGTGCGCGTATGCAAGAAGGAAGTTTGAGCTTGATGCAAATGGCTAAAATATCTTCTGCTTTATACGATTATCAATCAAATAAAAAACTATTTTATGTACCAATTCTTACGTCTCCGACTACGGGTGGGGTGACGGCCAGTTTTGGTATGTTGGGGGATATCATTATTGCCGAACCCAATGCCTACATTGCATTTGCGGGTAAAAGAGTAATTGAACAAACATTGAATAAAACAGTACCTGAGGGGTCACAAGCGGCCGAATATTTATTCCAGAAGGGCCTATTCGATCTAATTGTACCGCGTAATCTTTTAAAAAGCGTTCTGAGTGAGTTATTTCAACTCCACGCGTTCTTTCCTTTGAATCAAAATTCAAAGACTATTCAGTTTAATTAGTTTTTTGTAGTAAACACGTAGTTAGTTTATCGGAATCAAAGTAAAAATAAGAAGAATGGGGTTTTCTTTTAAGATCTAATTCTAGAAAGAATCACAAGTTGCATATAATTTTTCTTTTTTACTAATATTCATGATTAATAATCGGAAAGCCTCTATAAAAGAATGAATTCTTGCTTTTGTGAAATTAGACGAAGTTCGTCTTACCTTCTTACGCATGTATTATATAATAAATTCAAATATAGAATTGTGTATTTTTCTATATCTCTCATTTTGACTAAGAAGCCTAGAAATCTTTCAGTAATTTGCAAAAAACCTTTTCTTTATTAAATTAGAAGTAGAAGACAAGAACAAACGAAAACGAAGAAGAATAAGAAACTAAATTTTCATACATATCTTTCATGTCGAAAGATGAATAAGTCCATTTATTTAGTTCTACATTCCTTGCACTTATTATATATACTTATTTAGATATATACTTCGATCTATATTAATGATCTATATTAATGAAAATGAAAGTTTCATAATTACAAAAATAGTAATTAGAATCGAATTAATAAGAATTTTCATTCTATAATTAAGAATTTAAAATTATTACAAGAGATCTTTATTACAAGATATCTTTATAACAATAGAAACAATATAATAATAACAGGTACAAATAGTAAATTAAATCGAGGTATTCATTTTATGATAACTTGCAGCTTTCCCTCTATTTTTGTGCCTTTCGTGGGCCTAGTATTTCCGGCGATGGCAATGGCTTCTTTATTTCTTTATGTTCAAAAAAACAAGATTGTTTAGATCTGATAGGACTAAATCTTATTTCTTTTTTTTTTACTTAGAGAAAAAAATCTCTATTTATTTGAGTATGGTATAACATATAACATGGGGTTTCTGCTGAACAGA